GACGATTATACAATTCGAACAATTCAATTCAAATAAATTTTTTTTTATTTTTAAAAAATTTATATATAAATAGATTATTTATTAGATTTTTTATTATTTATATCAAGTTTCTATTATATATTATTTTATATAATTTTCTATATTCTATTTTATTATTTATAAGTAATTAAATTCTAATAAATATATAGTATAGTTTAATATAGTTTCGAACTACTCTTTCGTATAAAGAATGAGATTAGTCCTATAACTGTACCTATATCAATTCACACTCCTTAGGATTTAATTCAATTAGGAATTTAGTATATAAAATTTTTTCCTGGTCGTATCAATAAGGTCATGAAATTTCGATTTATTTATCTTTTATTTTACATCTAATGGATTTACCTGAACCGATACATGATTTTCTTTTAATCTTTCTGGGATCAGGTCTTGTATTAGGAAGTCTAGGAGTAGTATTACTTACCAACCCAATTTTTTCTGCCTTTTCGTTGGGACTGGTTCTTGTTTGTATATCTTTATTCTATATTTTATCAAACTCCCATTTTGTAGCTGCAGCACAGCTACTTATTTACGTGGGAGCTATAAACGTTTTAATCATATTTGCTGTGATGTTCATAAATGGTTCAGAATATTACCAAGATTTTCATCTTTGGACCGTTGGGGATGGAGTTACTTTGATGGTTTGTACAAGTATTTTTGTTTCACTAATAACTACTATTCCAGATACATCATGGTACGGGATTATTTGGACTACAAGATCAAATCAGATTATAGAGCAAGATTTGATAAATAATAGTCAACAAATTGGAATTCATTTATCAACAGATTTTTTTCTTCCATTTGAACTCATTTCAATAATTCTTTTAGCTGCTTTGATAGGTGCAATTGTCGTGGCTCGCCAGTAAGAATAGAAAGAACTAGTAACATCAATCTAAATTCCATTTTGTTCTATTTTATCTCCATTTCCTTTTAATTTTATATGCGAATAGGAAAATGAAAGATTTTTTATGTTTAAAATCATTTTTTTTATTCGATTTATTACCAATATATTCTTTTGGTCCGTACTTGTTATATTCTCTAGTCAATCGAATCTGTTGAATTGTTGTTCATATTGAAATGAATCGAAATTGATAAGGAGTTGGTCAATGATGCTCGAACATGTACTCGTTTTGAGTGCCTATTTATTTTCTATCGGTATCTATGGATTGATCACGAGCCGAAATATGGTTAGAGCCCTTATGTGTCTTGAACTTATACTGAATGCGGTTAATATCAATTTCGTAACTTTTTCTGATTTTTTTGATAGTCGCCAATTAAAAGGAAATATTTTTTCAATTTTTGTTATAGCTATCGCAGCCGCTGAAGCAGCTATTGGACCGGCTATTGTTTCGTCAATTTATCGTAACAGAAAATCAACTCGTATCAATCAATCGAATTTGTTGAATAAATAGTATTAATCAGAAAAAGTAGAATTTCAAATATTGAAATTCTAATATTTATCAATTCCAATTCGCATGTATGATACACAACCGTATGATCATGTTTGCGAAAACGTAAGAAATCAAAGTATCTTGGCCCTCTCTTATGAATTGATCCAGAGGTAGATTGATTAGAAAAATTCGGGTAAATCATTGATTCGTCTGGTGTTGAAATATATGATTCATTTACAAGTTTACTAGATCGAAAATAGCTGATGTTCAAAAATTAATAGATCCAATGTCACATTCAGTAAAGATTTATGATACATGTATAGGATGTACTCAATGTGTCCGAGCCTGCCCCACAGATGTATTAGAAATGATACCTTGGGACGGATGTAAAGCTAAGCAAATTGCTTCTGCTCCAAGAACAGAGGACTGTGTTGGTTGTAAGAGGTGTGAATCCGCCTGTCCGACAGATTTCTTGAGTGTTCGAGTTTATTTATGGCATGAAACAACTCGAAGCATGGGTCTAGCTTATTGATACGTTTCAAAAAACCACACACGAATACCATCTTTTTACTGACAAAAACCCGTGCTCAAAATAGAAAAGATTTTTTCTATATTTTGAGCACGGGTTTTTCTGGCCCAAGTGTATCTTATTTTTACCACGAATTTTTTTCCTTGGTTAACAATAGTTGTAGTTTTGCCAATATCCGCGGGTTCCTTAATCTTCTTATTTCCCCATAGAGGAAATAAGGTAATTAGGTGGTATACTATTTGTATATGCTTAATGAATCTCCTTCTAACAACCTATGCATTCTGTTATTATTTCCAAATGGACGATCCATTAATCCAATTGACGGAGAATTATAAATGGATCAATTTTTTTGATTTTTATTGGAGATTCGGAATAGATGGACTCTCTATAGGACCTATTTTACTGACGGGATTTATCACCACTTTAGCTACTTTAGCGGCTCAACCCGTTACTCGGGAACCCCGATTATTCCATTTCCTGATGTTAGCAATGTATAGCGGTCAAATAGGATCATTTTCTTCTCGAGACATTTTACTTTTTTTCATCATGTGGGAATTAGAATTAATTCCTGTTTATCTACTTTTATCCATGTGGGGGGGAAAGAAACGTTTGTATTCAGCTACAAAGTTTATTTTGTATACTGCGGGAAGTTCCATTTTTTTATTAATGGGAGTTCTCGGTATCGGTTTATATGGTTCCAACGAACCGACATTAAATTTTGAAACATCAGCTAATCAGTCGTATCCTGTGGCACTGGAAATAATATTTTATATTGGATTTCTTATTGCTTTTGCTGTCAAATCGCCGATTATACCCTTACATACATGGTTACCAGACACCCACGGAGAGGCACATTACAGTACTTGTATGCTTTTAGCCGGAATCTTATTAAAAATGGGAGCGTATGGATTGGTTCGAATTAATATGGAATTATTACCCCACGCTCATTCTCTATTTTCTCCCTGGTTAATTCTATTAGGTGCAATTCAAATAATCTATGCAGCTTCAACATCTCTTGGTCAACGTAATTTAAAAAAAAGAATAGCTTATTCCTCCGTATCTCATATGGGTTTTATAATTATAGGAATTGGTTCTATAAGCGATACGGGACTCAACGGAGCCATTTTACAAATAATTTCTCATGGATTTATTGGTGCTGCGCTTTTTTTCTTGGCAGGAACGAGTTATGATAGAATACGTCTTTTTTATCTCGACGAAATGGGCGGAATGGCTATTCCAATGCCAAAAATATTCACGGTTTTCAGTATATTATCGATGGCTTCTCTTGCATTGCCGGGCATGAGCGGTTTTGTTGCAGAATTGATAGTTTTTTTTGGAATAATTACCAGTCAAAAATATCTTTTAATGACAAAAATACTAATTACTTTTGTAATGGCAATTGGAATGATATTAACTCCTATTTATTCATTATCTATGTTACGCCAGATGTTCTATGGATACAAGTTTTTTAATACACCGAACTCTTTTTTTTTTGATTCTGGGCCGCGAGAGTTATTTATTTCGATTTCTATCCTTATACCTGTAATAGGTATTGGTATTTATCCGGATTTCATTTTCTCATTATCAGTTGACAAGGTCGAAGCTATTCTATCTAATTTTTTATAGATAGTTTTCATGAATAAATGACTAAACCAAAAAAATCAAAGAGAGCAATAAATCCTATTTTTTTTTAATAGTGTTCATTGTACAATGAAAAAAATTTTCTTCTAACTTAAATAAAAAAAATGAATTGGAATTGTAACCGGATATGTTTGGTGTTTGTGAGAACCCCTTGAATCACTACATTACTTGATTTAAAGGGTTCTCGACAGTTTATGCGAAGTTTTTTCTTATACTTATATTATATATGCTTAATATGTTTGTATTTGTCAGGCCCTTTACTCACTTTAATTCAATTAGATGTAAATGAACCATAACTATGTAGTCCTATTCCTAATAGATTGATCCCAAAATAACATATCCAAATTATAAGAAAGCCCATAGAGGCCACTATTGAAGAATTTACACCTTTCCATTTTCTATTTTTTCTAGTATGTAAATAAATCGCGAATATGGTCCAAGTAATAAACGCCCAAGTTTCCTTTGGATCCCAATTCCAATATGATCCCCAGGCCTCATTAGCCCATACTGCTCCTGAAAGAATACCTATGGTTAAAAAGATAAAACCTAGACTAATAATACGATAACTCCAACGATCCAATTGTTGAATAAATTGAGACCTGTAATAATTTTTATAAGAAGGAAAAGAAGTGTTTCGTAAAACATTGTTTCTTTCGTTCATATATTTGATCTCAGCAAAAGAAAATGACTCATTAAAAAAAAAATTCTTGTTCTTACCAATATTTCTTATTATGACTTTGCGAAATGTAATAACTAAAAGAGCTACTGATAATAATGATCCACATAAAAGAGCTGCATAGCCCAATACCATCATACTTACGTGCATCATTAACCAATGCGATTGTAGAGCGGGTACTAATATTGCGGATTCATGCATTTCGTTTAAAAGACCCGAAGTAGCAAAGCTTTGGGTAAAAATAACACTTGGTGCTATTATTGTGCTTAAATGGTTTTTAAGCTTTTTAAAACCAAAACCTGGAACTATATGAAAAATGGAAAAACCCCATGAAAGAAAGATTACTGATTCATATAAATCACTTAATGGTAAATGGCCTGAAAAAATCCAACGAGTAACTAATAATCCTGTTATACAGAAAAAAGTTACTATCATGCCTTTTTCGGACGAATCATATAGTACTACGATTTCATTGACTAATAAGGTTATCAAACGAATTGAAATTACAATTGATACGACCGAAAACGATATATGAGTTAATATATGCTCTAAAGTTGAAAATATCATATAAAAAAATGAATAAAAAAAAGATCTCCTAATTATATGAATGGAAATCGGGAATTGAATTCATTATTGAATTCATTATAGGACTTACTCTTTTAGAAAAACTTACTCTTTTAGAAAAGAAGATGCCGTGCCGCCACTCGGACTCGAACCGAGATGCTCTAGCACTGCTTCCTAAGAGCAGCGTGTCTACCGATTTCACCATAGCGGCTTGCTCGAAATCATAATAACCGATTTTTAGTCAATCGTCGAGATTGAAAGAGTCGATTCAAATGTAATATTTGTTTACTAAATATGAAATTTAGTAAACAAATATTGCATTTGCGAAACAGAAACATTAAAGAATTTTAATTCAAAAAAAAAAAAAGACAATTCCAAAAAAGGGTTTTATATTGAACAGTTCAAAACATTAATAAATAGAAATTCTTACTTATATCTCATTTTTTTTAGTTTATTAAAAAAAAAAATATAAAAAAAATAATAGAAATCTAAAAGAGCAAAAAACCAATAATCATAAAAAATTTCAATATATATACGAAACTATTCTTTGAAATTAGACTATTCTTTGAATCCAGTTAATTCAGATTATTCCAATGTTTGTATTTGTTGTACAAAAAAACTTTTTGAGTTCCCCGTAGAAAGAGATTTCGCTAACGAAAAAGCTTTCAATGCTGCCCAATATCCCTTCTCCTTCCAAATTGTTTTCCGAATCCTTTTTTTTGATATAGAAGTGCGTTTTTTTGGAGCTGCCATTCAAAAATTATACTAGTTTTTTCATTGCTATAGTTGGATGTGAAAGACATCTATTGTTCAAAATGAATTGTTCTTTAATTAGCCATATATCTATCTTATCTATTTGTTTTTCTAAATTATACTATTCTACTCCTTTTCATAAAAAAATGTGGATATGTAAAAATCACATAGTCTTTTTTTTGTTCCTAGTAATCTTTTATGTAATTCTTACAAAAAAAAACTATCCTTTTATATCTCGGTCTATTTTCGTCGTATTGCATTTATACATGTAAAAAAATACATCGAAAAAGTTTAAGAACCCAACCCTTATCTTTATCCTGCTTTCTTGGTCGTTTAAAAGATACATGATTTTTTAAAATCATGTATCTTATTTTTTCTATCTAAAATAAACTGTTGAATATCATAAACTTTTTTACAAACTTTTTCCAAAGATAGATGTCCTTTTGTTTTGTTGGAATGGAAAATCATCAATTAGTGTCAAAACGAATTAATGATTCAGAATCACAAACTACAAAAAAAAATTCTTATTTTTTTTTTTTGAGTCATATGGATGGTTTTTTATGATTCATATCAAAATAAACTAATGTTTTTAGTTTTGGTGTAATTATTTATCCTCACTCTCTGGATATAAATTATTATATAATAATTTATATTTGTTATTTTATTTTCTTAAAAAAAAGAAAAAAAAAAGTTTATTTTTCACTAGGAATTTGGTCATATCATTTGACCTATTTTCACTTCGTACTTTGAACTATTGGAAATATTGGACAAAAATTCAGAATAATTAACAATAGAAAATTCTATTTCTATCTTAATCTTAATTTTTTTATTAACTGAACCCTTTCAAAAGAGATAAAATTGGCGAATAAGAAACAAAACTCATTAAGAATTAAGAAGAAATTTTTTCTTTTTTTTTTTTTTTTATTATTTTTTTGTATGGAACATACACATCAATATTCATGGATCATACCTTTCATTCCACTTCCAGTTCCTATGTTAATAGGCGTGGGACTTCTCCTTTTTCCCACAGCAACCAAAAATATTCGCCGTATGTGGGCTTTTCCTAGTGTTTTATTATTAAGTATAGTTATGATTTTTTCGGTGGATCTGTCTATTCATCAAATCAATAACAGTTCTATCTATCAATATGTATGGTCTTGGACTATAAATAATGATCTTTCTTTAGAGTTTGGCTACTTGATCGATTCACTTACCTCTATTATGTCAATATTAATCACTACTGTTGGAATTCTGGTTCTTATTTATAGTGACAATTATATGTCTCATGATGAAGGATATTTGAGATTTTTTGCTTATATGAGTTTTTTTAATACTTCAATGTTGGGATTGGTTACTAGTTCGAATTTGATACAAATTTATATTTTTTGGGAATTGGTTGGAATGTGTTCTTATCTATTAATAGGTTTTTGGTTCACACGCCCTATTGCGGCAAATGCTTGTCAAAAAGCGTTTGTAACTAATCGGGTAGGGGATTTTTGTTTATTATTGGGAATTTTAGGTCTTTATTGGATAACGGGTAGTTTGGAATTTCGAGATTTGTTTGAAATATTTAATAACTTGATTTATAATAATGAAGTTAATCTTTTATTAGTTACTTTGTGCGCCTTCCTATTATTTGGCGGTTCAGTTGCAAAATCTGCCCAATTCCCTCTTCATGTATGGTTACCAGATGCTATGGAAGGACCTACCCCTATTTCCGCTCTTATCCATGCTGCTACTATGGTAGCGGCGGGAATTTTTCTTGTAGCCCGGCTTCTTCCTCTTTTCATAGTTATACCTTCCATAATGAATGGAATAGCTTTCATAGGGATAATAACAGTAGTATTAGGAGCTACTTTAGCTCTTGCTCAAAAGGATATTAAGAGAAGTTTGGCCTATTCTACAAT